AATGGCTGAATAAGTGAAAAACTGTAAATTTTTTTATGAACGAATGTTCTTATATCAAGGTTTTATAGTTTATTGAGAATTGTAAATTGCAAATTTATAGGAGAATTGTTCTAAAACTTAAATTGACTTATTTTTAACTTTGAAGGTTAATAGTTTATTTAACTTAAAGTTTTATATAATGGGAATCAGTAAGAAAAATGTCAAAGAAAATAGGGATAGATGGTTTGGTATAAAATTTACTATAAAATATGAGGGGTATTTATGTGATGTAGTAATAATTATTAATCCTTGAATAGCTAAACGTAAATAAAAGAATAAAATGACTAGTCTCGAGATAATTATCGTAATTGATGTAAAGATAGAGAACTTTACTATTAAAGTAAACACTAATCATTTTGGGAAAAAGCCTAAAAATGGAGGAAGACCTCCCAAAGATAATAAATTAATTATTAATAATCAGTATGATAGTGATGATAATGAATCATTTATGAACAGTTGGGTCAATCTGGAGACATTTATTAGTAGAAAAGATAGGAGTAAAATAAAAAGTAGTATACAGTACAGAAAAAAGTAAATCATAAATAATTTTACTGAAAAGTAAATTGAGGCGATTATCCATCCTATATGAGCAATTGATGAATAAGTTAAGATTTTCTTTAAAGATGTTTGGTTAAAACCTCCTAAAGCTCCTGAGACTAGTGATGGTCATACAGATAAGATTATTAAAATTTTAAAATTAAAAATGATGAATGATAATAGTGAAAGTGGGGCTAATTTTTGTCATGTTATTAAAAGTAGTGAATTAATTCATGACAAGCCGTCAATTAAATTAGGAAACCAGAAATGAAAGGGGCTTGCTCCTATTTTTAGCAGAAGAGTTATTAGGATAATTAGTATCATAATGTTTTTTCTATTAATTAATGAAATAAAATTAAAATTTATTGATATAATAATTGATGAAATGATAAATACAATGGAACCGGCGACTTGGATTAAAAAATATTTAAATCTTGCTTCTCTAGAAATTTGATTATTGTCAAAAATTATTGGAATGAAGGCAATTAGATTCATCTCTAAACCAAGTCAAGCGGAAAATCAGGAGGAAGATGAAACTGTAATAAAGGTTCCTGTGAATAATAATAAAATGAAAACTTTTTTTTTAAACAGCTCAATTAAAAAAGAGAATATTTTTCTATCTTTGAGGTATGAGCCCAATAGCTTACATTAGCTTACCTTTTTTAAAAATTTAAAATAATTTAAACATGCATATATAAAGGTGTAGGGGCACAAAAGAATTTGGGTCTTTTTGGGGTAGTTCAATTCTATCGTGTATAAATTAGTGATAGTAGGGAAAAATACATTATCCATCATATCATGATGACCCTTTTTACGTCAGGCATACCACTTTTCGGCTAAAAATGTCAATTTTACGAGAGATTCATTAATATAAATGCTTACATTAATAAATAAATTATCTTATAATTTAGCTTCTATAAAAAGCTTCAGTGTGTATAGGTTAAGATATATACTCTGTTCTAGATTCCCGTAAGGGAGAGCAAGGGACGGAGCAATATAATCAATCGTTATGGCAATAAATCGTCAGATAGTTACTTAGTGAAGACCTACAATGATGAGATCAAGCACCTTCGGGTCAATCTTACCGTGATGTTGGTTCAATAGCTCTTCCTCTCTTCAATGGACCATTAAATACATATATCTCAGTATTAACCCTACGGGATGTATGATGTTTTCTTCTTCATAAAAAAAAAAAAGAAGAAAACATCATACATTAGTAAATATACATTTATATATTAATTTAATTAGGTAAATAAATTTAATTCTTATTGAGGTTTACATTAATTTTAATAATTAGTATACAAATTGTTTAGATATTTTTATGGTAGTTGATGAAATTGAACTATGAAATAATTTTTGATTTAGTAATTGAGGTTTTAATTGGATATAATTGTGCCAGCTTCCGCGGTTAAACAATTAATTAGAATGTAAGTTGGGAGGTGAAAGTTAGTGATAAATTACTGGTTATGTATCTTGATTATATAATAATGTTTTAGGTGGAATTTTATTTTATATAAATAATTTAGATTAATAATTTGATTAGTTAAAAAATTTCTATAATAGACTAGGATTAGATACCCTATTATTGGAAATAGAGTTATTTACCGAAGTAGTAATGTTAATGAAACTTAAAGAATTTGGCGGTACACGAGTCCATTTAGAGGAACCTGTTTCTGAATCGATATTCCACGTTTAAATTTACCTTAATTTTATTTATATATCGTCATCGGAAGATTACTTTTTTGAAGTTGTGTTGTTTTCTTGAGTTTTTTTTAAGGATGTTAGATCAAGGTGTAGTATATTAAGGGGGGACATGGGTTACTATGGAAATATTTTATTTGATAATAGTATGAAAATTTATTGGATAGAGGATTTAATGGTAATGTAAATGAGTTTATTTATGTGGTCATTGGTTTTTGTGTATGTACATATCGCCCGTCACTCTCGTTGATTTATGTAAATGAGAAAAGTCGTAACATAGTGGGTGTATTGGAAAATGTACCTGGAATTTCAGAGCAGGGCTTGTTATAAGCTTTTCAGTTACATTGAAGTGAAATTAATATTTAATTGTTTTGATTAGTGATAATTCATTTAGTTGATTTTTTTTTTCTTCAAAAAAATTTTAAATTTATAGTATTGTTGTTAGAAGTATTGATGGTTAGTGGAGCTGTAAAGGTTAATGATGGTGTTTATGCGGGTAGAACCTATTATTTGGGGTACCTTTTGTATCAGGGGATAATGAAATATTAAGTAAGGAAGTTGTCTCGAAATGTTATGAGCTAATAGTTTATTATGAAATGTTGCATAATTAAGGAGAGGGCTATTAGGTTAGTGAAATGCTAGTCGTATAATGTGATATCTAGTTGATGGTTTAGTAAGGAATTGCTTTAAATAATTTATATTGTTATTTGTAAGAAATATATTAGTTATTTATGTATGCTTTAAGGGATTAGCTTTTTAGTAAATTATATTTTTATTATTTATTAATTTTATTTTAGGTTTAATAGTAACTTTATTGGGAGTGTGTTATTACTTTTATATTATTTTGTATTGATTTATGATTATATTAATATTATTGATCATTTGTTTATTAAAATTTTATTAGTATTGTGATAGTGTTATTATTAGTAGAATGTGAATTAGGTGTTGTACTGAAATATAATGTTTAATTAAGGGACTCAATAGCTTTTCGACTGTTTATCAAAAACATTGCTTTTTGTTTAATATAAAAAGTAGGACCTGCTCACTGAAGAGATTAAAGAGCTGCGATATATTGATCGTACAAAGGTAGCATAATCATTTGTCTTTTAATTGTGGACTGGAATGAAGGGTTTAACGAAGATTTATTTGTCTTGATTTAATTTATTGAAATTAATTTTTTTGTTAAAAAGCAGAAATTATGTTAAAAGACGAGAAGACCCTATTGAGCTTTATTTTTATTAAAAGTTATTATTATTATTTATTAATTTATTAATGAGGATTTTACTGGGGTGGTAGAGGGATATTAGTAACTCTTTTTTATAATATTATTTATAAATATATTTTTATCCAATTAGATTGAAATAGTAAAAAGTTACCATAGGGATAACAGCGTAATTTTTTTATAGAGTTCTTATCGATGAAAAAGTTTGCGACCTCGATGTTGGATTAGGAAGTTCTAATTGGTGTAAAAGTTAATTAAGATAGTCTGTTCGACTATTGAATTCCTACATGATCTGAGTTCAAATCGGCGTGAGCCAGGTTGGTTTTTATCTTTAATTATGATTGAGTTTTATTAGTACGAAAGGACCATAAAAGTGAGATTAGTCTTAATTTACTGGGGGAAGTTTAAGTGTTTATGTAAATGTGAGGATTATAATATTAATATAGTTAGATTGGCAGATTAAGTGCATCAGATTTAGAATTTGAATATGTATGAGTTACATTTAATAATCAATATGGCAGATTAAGTGCGTTGGATTTAAGCTTCATTAATGAATTTTTCTATTGATAGTGTATAGTTTAGTATATTTAATTAATTATTTAATTTTAATAATTATAGTTCTTGTGGGAGTTGCATTTTTTACTTTATTAGAGCGTAAAATATTGGGGTATATTCATATTTGAAGGGGACCTAATAAGGTTAGTTATGTGGGGATATTACAGCCTTTTTTTGATGCCTTAAAGTTATTAAGTAAAGAGGTAAATTTTCCAACTATAATTAATTTAGTTCCTTTTTTTTTTGGGCCTGGGTTAGGGTTGATTTTATCATTAATGGTTTGGGTGATGTTTCCGGTGCAGTGGGGTTTGATAGATTTTGAGTTGGGATTTTTATTTTTTATATGTTGTACAAGTTTAAGAGTTTATTTTCTATTAATAGCTGGTTGGGGCTCTAATTCTAAATATTCTTTATTAGGGTCATTGCGGGCAGTAGCTCAAATTATCTCTTATGAGGTTAGTTTAGCATTATTGTTAATTGGTTTTGTGACTATAGTTGGGGGGTATGATTTTGAGGGATTTTATAGTTATCAGGAATACTTATGATTTGTGGTGTATATATTACCTTTATTTTTAATGTGATTTTGTTCTAGATTGGCCGAGTTAAATCGTACACCTTTTGATTTTGTGGAAGGTGAGTCAGAGTTAGTGTCAGGATTTAATATTGAGTATGGGGGTATAAATTTTGCTTTAATTTTTATTTCTGAATATGCTTGAATTTTATTCTCGAGAATAGTAGTAGTAGTAGTATTTATGGGAGGATACAGTTATTTAATGTTTATTAAAGTTGTGATTATTGGGGGAATTGTAGTGTGGGTTCGGGGGACTTTACCTCGATTTCGGTATGATAAGTTAATAGATTTAGCTTGAAAAAGTTTTTTACCAGTAATTTTAATTTATTTGGTTTTTATTTTTAATGTTAAATTATTAATTTAATTGAATCATTTATAGAAAAGCTATTAGGAGTTATATTTCCTATAATATGTTTTCAAGACATATATTAGTAAATAGCTAATGTAGGATTTTATTTCATAATGTGTTATTAATTGGAAATAGGAAGAAGTAGATGAAATAGGTTATTGTTATTGATTGACCAATAATGATAAATGGGTCTTCTACGGGTTGAGAGCCAATTCAAGTAAGGAGTAGAAAATTGTTAATAAATATTCAGAATAAGATTTGTGAAGTAGGTTGAAATGTTAATAGGGAGAATGATGCTTGTGATAAGAGGGGGAGGATAAATAAAATGAGTAATGAGGCAAATATTGCAATAACACCTCCTAGCTTATTTGGGATAGACCGAAGAATTGCGTAAGCAAATAGGAAGTATCATTCGGGCTGAATGTGAAGTGGGGTTAAGAGGGGATTTGCCGGGATAAAATTTTCTGGGTCGGTCAAAATGAAGGGGTTAAGTAAAGATAATATTGTTAATAGTATTATTACTAAGATAAATGTAATTATGTCTTTAGAAGAGAAATAGGGGTGGAATGGAATTTTATCTATATTTCTATTACTTCCTAGGGGATTATTTGAGCCTGATTGGTGTAGGTATATTACGTGAATTATTGCTATTATAAGGATAAGAAATGGTATAATGAAATGTAGGGAGAAGAAGCGCGTTAGGGTGGCATTATCAACTGCGAAACCTCCTCATAATCATTGGACTAGCATGTTACCAATATATGGAAATGCTGAAAGTAAGTTAGTAATTACTGTAGCTCCTCAAAATGATATTTGACCTCAAGGAAGGACATATCCCAAGAAGGCGGTTATTATTGTTATAAGAAAGATTATTACTCCAATGGATCACGTGTGGATTAAGTGGTAGGAGCTGTAATATAAGCTTCGTCCAATGTGCAGGTATAAGCAAATGAAGAATAATGAAGCTCCATTTGCATGGATTATTCGGATTAATCATCCATAATTTACATCTCGTATAATGTGGGAGGTTCTTAAAAAAGCAATATCAATGTGTGGAATATAATGTATAGATAAAAATAATCCTGTAAGGATTTGGGAAATTAATGTGAATGTTAGAAGAGAACCAAAATTTCATCATAATGAAATGTTGGATGGGCATGGTAAATCAACGAGAGTGGAGTTAAGAATTTTAATTAGCGGGTTAGTTTTTCGTAAGGGGGAGGTCATTAGTTTAGAGTTCGTAGAGGTCCTATGTTTAAGTTAGTTAAATAAACAATAATGAGTAGGGTAATTAATAGGTAAGTTGCTATTAGAATTGTTATTCTAAATGATGATAAGGAGTATAATTTTATTAATGAAGATTTAATGTTATTTAATAAAGGGATTTGGGATGAAGAGTTAAAGGATATATATATAACTAATAGTAGTAAAAGGGGAAGTAAGATAATGATTGATTTTTGGGTCTTAGGAAATTTTTCATTAGGTGCTAATGATGCAATATAGAGAAATAGGATTAATAATCCTCCTAAATATACCAATACTAGGATGTATCTAAATCAAAAAGATGATAGTAGGGTTCTTGACTCAATAATTATTAATAGAATAAATACTAGGATTATTAGTCCGAAAAATAGGGGGTGATTGATTGTAAAAATTATTAGTGAAGTGTAGATTATGGGGATAAGTATTGTTTTTGTTAAAATCTCAGGAAATAGTTTATTTTAGAAAATATTAATTTTGGAGATTAAAGAAGATAATATCTTTTCTGAAGTTTTAAGGAGTAATCCAATGATAATTTACAAAATTATTGTTTTTATAAACTATTAAAACTAATGATAATTTATTTTTTTATAATGATAGTTGGGGTTTTAATTTACGTTACTAATTATAAGCATGTTTTGATTATGTTAATAAGTTTGGAGTATATATTGTTAGTGGTTTTTATAATACTAGTGGAATGTTTATGTATGTTGGGAGGAGAAAATCAGTTTTTATTAATTTATATTGTCTTTATCGTTTGTGAGAGTGCAGTGGCATTAGGAGTTTTAGTAACAATAATTCGAAATTTTGGTAATGATTATTTCTCTAGTTTGTGTTTATTGTCTTGTTAAATGTTAATGGTAATTATGGGTTTAGGGAGAATAATCGTTATAAATTTTTTAAGCATTTATTGACTATTAAATTTTATTTGGGTAGGTGTTATAGTATTATTAAGTTTATTTTTTTGTTATAGTGAGATTTTTGGATATAATCATATTAGTGGATTTTTTGGATGTGATTTGTTAAGAGTTTTATTGGTTATTTTAACTTTATGAATTTTTTTATTAATAATATTAGCTAGAATTGAATTAATGGGATTTGGGGTAGTTAAGAGTAAATATTTGAATTTGTTATTTGTTAGATTATTAATAATTTTGGTAATTGTGTTTTTTAGTATAAATTTATTTTTATTCTATTTAATGTTTGAAGCTTCACTTATTCCTACTTTATTATTGATTTTTGGTTGGGGATATCAACCTGAACGTATTCAGGCTGGTATTTATTTGTTGTTTTATACTTTATTGGCATCACTTCCTTTGTTAATTTCATTATTATTAATGGATTATATTGGGGGTAGAGGTAGAATTTTAATTTTAAGATTAGAAATTGAAATCAATATTTGATATTATTTATGGTTAATTGTTAGAATTGTAGCGTTTCTGGTAAAAATTCCAATATTTATAGTTCATTTATGATTACCTAAGGCTCATGTTGAAGCACCTATTTCAGGGTCTATGGTTCTTGCTGGGATTTTATTGAAGTTAGGTGGCTATGGAATTATTCGAGTTTTAAAATATTTTTATCAATTAAGAGTTTATAGATCTTTTTTACTAATATCTATTAGATTAATTGGGGGAGTAATTACCAGACTAATTTGTATTCGGCAGGTTGATTTAAAGTCTTTAATTGCTTACTCTTCTGTTGGTCATATGAGTTTAGTAATTAGTGGAGTTTTGTCTTTATCCTTAATTGGGGTTAGAGGGGCATTAAGAATTATAATTGGTCATGGATTATGTTCATCGGGATTATTTTGTTTAGCTAATATTAATTATGGTCGATTAGGGAGTCGAAGATTATTATTGAACAAGGGCATTATGGTGTTAATGCCTAGCTTTAGCTTATGATGATTTTTATTAGTATCTTCCAATGTATCTGCTCCCCCTTCTTTAAATTTATTAGGAGAAATTAGAGTATTAATGGGAATTTTTTTTTATAGTTTATTTACCATGGTAGCTTTTTTCTTTTTATCTTTTATTGGTTCAATTTATTCATTTTATATATATTCTCAATCTCAACATGGAGAAATATTTAAGGGGTTTTTTACTATTAAGATGGTAATGGTTCGTGAGTATTTGTTAATATTTATACATTGGGTTCCTTTAAATGTACTTGTGTTAAAGAGAGATTTACTTTACGTGATGTATTTAAATAATTTATTGTAAAATATTAGAGTGTGGATCTAAAAATGCTTATTAGCTTTAAATTATTATTAAAAGTCGAAATTTATCTTGAGTTTTTATAGTTGCTTTTTTAATAAATAGTGTTTTATGTCTAACATTAAGATTAGTGTGTCTTTTTTTTAATTGTAGTCTATACGTTGAGTGGAGTATTTTTTGAGTAGAAGGATGTAAAGGTGCTTATTTATTGTTGATTGATTGGGTATCAATATCTTTTTGTTCATTTGTGCTGTTTATTTCTTCAATGGTAATTTATTATTCTGAATCTTACTTAGAAGGTGATTTAATGTTTAATCGATTTTGTTTATTAGTCGCGTTATTTGTCATTTCTATAATATTAGTAATTTTAAGCCCTAGATTTATTAGAATTTTATTAGGATGGGATGGGTTGGGATTGGTTTCGTATTGTCTTGTTATTTACTATCATAATTCTCGGTCTTATAGAGCTGGAATGGTGACCGTTTTATCTAATCGGGTTGGTGATGTTTTTTTATTAATTAGTATTGGATTATTAATTAGTGCTGGGAGTTGAAATATTTTTATAATTGAGAGTGAAATTATATACAGGACATTACTTGGAGTTTTAATTATTATAGCAGGATTTACTAAGAGTGCTCAAATTCCCTTTTCTGCGTGACTACCTGCAGCAATAGCTGCTCCTACTCCTGTGTCAGCGTTGGTTCATTCATCAACATTGGTAACTGCTGGGGTTTATTTATTAATTCGTTTTTATTCTTTATATAGAGATACTAGATTAGTAGATATTTTTATATTAATTTCTTGTTTTACTATATTTATGGCTGGTGTGAGAGCTAATTTTGAATGTGACTTAAAGAAAATTATTGCCTTATCTACATTAAGCCAGTTGGGGTTAATAATAAGAGTGCTATTTTTGGGATTCTGGAAATTGGCTTATTATCATTTATTAACTCATGCTATTTTTAAGGCATTATTATTTTTATGTGCTGGGGGATTTATTCATAATATGATGGAGTATCAAGATATTCGTAGGATAGGAGGAGTTTCTCAGATTGGGGTAGTTAGTTGTATTTGTCTTAGAATTTCCAGATTTGCTTTATGTGGCTTTCCTTTTTTAGCAGGGTTTTATTCGAAGGATTTGGTATTAGAAATATTTGAGATAAATATGATGAATATTTTTGTACTTATTGTATTAATGTTAAGAGTTATTTTAACTTGTTCCTATAGAGTACGGCTATTAAATTATTTGGTTTGGAAAAATTTTAAAAATTTAATTTTTTTTAGATTTAGGGAAAATTTTGGAATTTTATTTCCCATTTTTATATTAAGTTTTTGGGCTATTTGTGTTGGAGCAATATTAATATGGATAATTTTTCCTATCCCTGAAATTGTTTATTTAACATTATTGTTAAAAGGAGGTCTTTTATTAATTATAATTGTTGGTTTTATTATCGGGTATATTTTATCTGATTTGGGTGTTGAGGAAAGATTACTATTTAATGGTTTAGTAATTGAATATTTTTCTGAAATGTGATTTATGATATATTTTAGAGGTCAGGGTTTTATTAAGAATGTATTATTGGTGGGTGATTATAGTTTTTCCTCCTTTGACAAGGGTTGATTTGAAATATTAGGAGGAACAATAATATATAATGAAATTTTAAAGTTAAGATCTGGTGGAGTTTTGATTCAATTTAATAGCTTAAAGGTATATTTGTTGATTTACTTTAGATGAATTGTAGGTTTAGTTGGGATTTGAATATTATTGTAGTTCTTATAGTTAATTAATAACGTAATATTGAAGCTATTAAGATAAACTTTGTTTTGAGGACGATTTCTAGACTTTAGTCAGCTTTACATTGAAAATGTAATGTGTTTTACACCATAGAAATAAAACAATAACGGAATTGAACCGCTAAAATAAGAAGTTAGCAGCTTTTATTTATACAATTTGCTTTCTTGATAAAAAGTTATTCTTTTACTATTCATTAACAGTGAATTGCTCAATTAGCTTTTATCAAAAATGAAGACTAATGTCAAATTTTTAGGTCGAAACTAAATGTAAAATTTACTTTTCATTTAGATTTAGTTAGGTACTAACTAGTTTTAATTGCAAATTAAATATTATATGTTAATTATAAATCTAGATAGCTCATTTTAGGGCACCGTATTTTCACTCATGTATTAAACCAAATAATAGGATTAGAAGGAAAATTAGTGAGGACAATAGTAAGGATATTTGGGAAGAGAATTGTATAATTAGGGGGAGGGGGAGTAAGAGGACAATCTCTACATCAAAAATTAAGAAAATTATTGCAATAAGGAAGAATTGTAAAGAGAAAGGAATTCGTGATGTTGATAGTGGGTGAAACCCACACTCAAAAGGGGAAGATTTTTCTCGTCTTCGTTTTATTTTTTTTCTTAAAAGGAATGATAATGATGCAATAATTATAAATAAAAGAGTAAGGATTCTTATAGTAAATATTAATATAAAAATTATCTTTTTAATTTTTTAACTTTTTGATTGGAAGTCAAATGTACTAATATACTAAAAAGATATCTACCTCATCAGTAAATGGAAGTATATAAGAATAGTCAAACTACGTCTACAAAATGTCAATATCAAGCTGCAGCTTCAAAGCCAAAGTGGTGATTTGAGGAGAAGTGATGTATTATGTGGCGTAAAAAACAAACAGTTAAGAATGAAGTTCCAATGATAACGTGAATACCGTGAAATCCTGTGGCTACAAAGAATGTTGAACCGTAGGATGAATCCGAAATTGAGAATGAGGCTTCATAATATTCAAATGCTTGAAGGCATGTAAAATATAATCCTAGAATAATGGTTAATAATAGGGCATGAAAAGATTTAGAGTGAAATTTTTCTATAAGTGAATGGTGAGCTCATGTTACTGTTACTCCTGATGCTAGTAATACTGTGGTATTTAGAAGGGGGATTTGGAATGGATTAAATGGCACAATTCCTGTTGGGGGTCATATTGAGCCAATTTCAACATTAGGAGAAAGACTACTATGAAAATAAGCTCAAAAGAATGAAACGAAGAAAAAAACTTCTGATACAATAAACAAGATTATTCCTCAGCGAAGTCCTACGGCTACTTTATATGTATGATGACCTTGATATAGACTTTCTCGGTTGATATCTCGTCATCATTGATAGGATGATAAAAGTAAAATTAATAGTGCAATTAAAATTAGTTGTGAGTTATAGGAGTGGAATCATTTAATTATACCTGAAGTTAAGGAAAGGGCTCCAATTGCGGAGGTAATTGGTCATGGACTAATATTTACTAGATGATAAGGGTGAGATTGAGTTGTCATGATATGATACTTCACTGGTATATAAAGAGGATAAAATAGTAAAAACGTAAGCTTGAATTATTGCCACTGCTGATTCTAAAGTTAAAAGTAAAAATTGAACTCCAATGATTATTATTGAAATTAGTATCGGAACAGATAAATTTAGATTTCCTAGTAAAGTTAGTAGTAAATGCCCTGCTATTATATTAGCTATGAGACGAATTGATAGGGTTAAAGGGCGGATTAAATTACTAATGGTCTCAATAATTACTATAAATGATATAAGGAATAATGGTGTATTTTGTGGAAGGAGGTGAGTAAATATATGAATTATGTTATTAGACCATCCGTAGATCATTAGTGCTAATCAAATTGTTAGAGCTAATGATAGGGTTATTACTAGGTGGCTGGTGGAGGTGAAAATGTAAGGGAAAAGCCCTATTGAATTGTTAATAAAAATTAATGAGAAGATAGAGATGAATAAAGTTGAGGATCCTGGTTGGGATCTATTTCCCAAGAGAATTCTTATTTCTTTAGATAAGGTCTTTATTCTTATTAGATATAATGATGAATATCGTGAGGAAATTATTCAAAATGTTGAGGGAATTAGTAGAATAATGATTAATGAGGATGTTCAGTTTAATGATATATTAAATATTGTTGTTGGTTCAAATGAAGAAAATAGATTTGTTATCATTTTCACATTATGTTTATTATTTTAGTAAATTTATAATGAAATATAGGCTTATATATTATTAAGGAATTATTAATAATTAAGGTTATTAAAAATAGTATTAAAAAGTATATAAATAGTAATGATCAATTTATGGGGTTTATTTGAGGTATTTAAAAATTCTTAATTAGAAATTTAAGTATGACAGACTTATGTTATGATATTAACTAATTTTTATTCATTAGAGACAATATTGTCATTATATGATTTAAGAGACCATTGCTTAATTTTCGGCCATCTAATGATTTAGAATGATATAATTCACTTAGGAAATATTTTTAGGGGAATGGCTTCTAATACAATAGGTATAAATCTATGATTAGCCCCACAGATTTCTGAACATTGTCCAAAATATAGTCTTGCACGGTTGATTGTAAATGCTACTTGATTTAGACGGCCTGGGATAGCGTCGGCTTTAATTCCTAATGAGGGGATTGTCCATGAGTGAATTACATCTGAGGCTGAGATTAGAACCCGAACTTGAATATTGATTGGTAAAGTTGTTCGGTTATCTACATCTAGTAATCGAAATGTTGAGGGTATAGTGTCATTTGAGGTTGTTATGTAGGAATCAAATTCGATATTGGTAAAGTCTGAGTACTCATATCTTCAGTATCATTGATGTCCTAAAGTTTTTAGAGTAATTGATGGGGTATTAGTTTCATCAAGCATGTAAAGAAGTCGTAGAGAGGGCAAAGCAATAAAGATTAAGATAATTGCTGGGAAAATTGTTCAGATGGTTTCAATTTCTTGTCCTTCAAGTAAATAGCGATTTTGTAGTTTATTGAATAATGAAGTTAGTATAATATAAGATACTAATGATGTAATTAAGGTAAGAATTATTATAGTGTGATCATGAAAAAAAATTAATTGTTCTATAAGGGGGGATGATCTATCCTGAAATATGATATTAGTTCATGTTGGCATAAGTTATTTAATTACTAAGGTTAGTTGATTAAATGTATGATCTGAGGGGGGAGTATTATTGTGTCATTCAATAGCGGGAGATAAGTTTATAGAAAATATAATTGAACGTTGGCTAATTATTGCTTCTCATAAAATGAAAATTATGAATAGTACTGCAATAAATGAAATTGATGATCCTAGAGAAGATATTGTGTTTCAAGAAGTATAGGAATCTGGATAGTCGGAGTATCGTCGAGGTATACCATTTAATCCTAGAAAATGTTGAGGAAAAAATGTTAGGTTAACTCCGATAAATATAATTAAAAAGTGAATTTTTAGTCAAGAGGGATTTATAGAGATTCCTAGAAATAGTGGGAATCAAAAAGTTAATCCTCCTAAAATGGCAAATACAGCTCCTATTGAAAGTACATAATGGAAGTGTGCTACTACATAGTAAGTGTCATGTAATATGATATCAATAGATGAATTTGAGAGAACGATACCTGTTAATCCACCTACGGTAAATAAGAAAATAAATCCTAAAGCTCAGAGTAGAGGAGGCTCAAAGGTAAATTGGGAACCATGAAGGGTAGCTAGTCATCTAAAAATTTTAATTCCAGTGGGGACAGCAATTACTATAGTAGCAGCAGTAAAATAAGCTCGTGTGTCTACATCTATTCCCACAGTAAATATATGATGGGCTCATACAATAAAGCCTAGAAGACCAATAGCTCTTATTGCATATATTATTCCTAAAGTTCCAAAAGCTTCCTTTTTCCCTCTTTGATGATTAATGATATGTGAAATTATACCAAATCCTGGGAGGATTAAAATGTAAACTTCTGGGTGACCAAAGAATCAAAATAAATGTTGGTATAAAATTGGATCTCCACCTCCAGCAGGGTCGAAAAATGATGTATTAAAATTTCGATCCGTTAATAATATAGTAATAGCTCCTGCTAATACTGGTAATGAAAGTAAGAGAAGAATTGTTGTCACTATAATTGAGCATACAAATAATGGGATTCGTTCCATTAATATACCATTTGAGCGTAGATTAATAATTGTAGTGATAAAGTTAATAGATCCTAAGATGGAGGACACACCGGCAAGGTGGAGTGAGAAAATTGTTATGTCAACTGATGGCCCTGGGTGTGCTATTCCTCCAGCTAATGGGGGATATACGGTCCATCCGGTACCTGCTCCGTTTTCTACGGTTGCGGAACTAATTAGTAAAAGGAATGCTGGTGGTAGTAATCAAAAACTTAAATTGTTTAGTCGGGGAAAGGCTATATCTGGGGCTCCTAATATTAGAGGAACTAATCAATTTCCAAATCCTCCAATTATTATAGGTATTACTATGAAGAAAATTATGATAAAAGCATGGGCTGTTACGATTACATTAAAAATTTGATTATCTTCAATTAATCCTCCGGGTTGTCCAAGTTCTGTTCGGATTAAAAGACTTAGTGCAGTTCCTGCTAAAGCTGCTCATGCACCTAGGATTAAATATATAGTTCCAATGTCTTTGTGATTCGTTGAATATATTCATCGCGGTAT